TTTTTAATAAAAAAAACGAATACAAATTCGCATCCAGATACATAAGAATTATCTAGGACTCGAAATAGTCTTTTATTTTCTTTTGAAAAAACGTAAATGGATTTCTTCGGAGTAATGAAACTATCCCAATTATGATATTTATGGAGAAAGAATCGCAATAAATGCAAAGAGGAAACATCTTGGATCCGGCATTGAAGGATTTGAACCAAAATTTCTAAATGGATAGGATGGGGTATTAGTATATCTAATACATAATTTAAATGAGAGAGTTTGTCCTCTAAAAAGGGAAATATTGAATGAATGGATCGTAAATTCTGCGATTTTGGTATTTCTTTTTCTTCGAGGGAAAATATTAATCGCAGAGAAAATGGAATTTCTACAATGAACGCAAAAACTTCTGACATCATTTGAGAATAAAAAGAATTGTTGTCCGCAACGAGTCGATTTTGGTTAGAATCATTAACCGAAAAAGTCAAAAAATTCTGTTGATACATTCGAGTAATTAAATGTTTCACAAGCACTGAACTAGATTTATTGTCATAACCGAAAAATTCCACGGGTTCGTAAAAAATCGAACCATTTAAATTATGATCATGAGCAAGTGCGTAAATATACTCCTCAAGGAGAAGCGGATATAAAAAGTGTCGTTGCCGAGATCTATCTTTTTCCAAATATTCTTGTAATTCTTCCATTTTAATTTCTACTTGAACCGAAAGCAGGGAAGGGAACATTTCTTGGGTTATCAGATGATACATAGTGCAATACGGCCAAAATAGGGTATGTATTATGCTATGCATATAGTAATAAAAATATATATATATACCCCTATATCCCCGATACCGAACAGAAGGAGTCCAATCAACAGATCTTTTTCCTCTCCTTTTATATCCAATTGGTATTGTAATTTCAAGAGGGTAAAAAATCCTTTATTTTTACAGCCCGATCGCTCTTTTGACTTTGGAATAAATTCTCTTTATCACTATACTGTTTCTTCTACACATCCGTTTCCAATCCATAATAGAGAATAGTTAGGATTCGTTAAAAAAAAAGAATCAATGGTCCACTCACAGGAGAACCCTTTCCCGCATCAGGCACCAATTTCTTTTTAACGTCTAATTAGATCGGGTAATTATTCAAATTAAGAACATAAGCTCGTTGCTTTTTGTTTTACCAGAATTGGGGCCGAAGGCCTCTATCCATTTATTCACTAGACCCAACTACAAATGTTGTGAATTTTTTTGTCCCCCTTCCAAAAAAAAAAGCACTATTTTGTAATGATCCAGTAAAGACAAACTCAAAGTTCGATTTTAATTTAAAATAAAAATAAAAAATTACAAATTTCTTATTTTATTACGACATGCTGTTTTTTCCGCTCGTTACCTTTCAGGATCAGTCGTGGTCTTATAGACTCTACCAATAGTCTGAACGAATTCCTTGCTTCATCCAAATGTGTAAAAGATCATAGTCGCACTTAAAAGCCGAGTACTCTACCGTTGAGTTAGCAACCCGAAAAATATGATATGTAAATATGATCGAAATGAAAATAAAAAAATAAAATTAACGGACTACACATTTTTTCTTTTCGTTAAGAAAAAACGTCTTGCATGATTGATGGTAAGGCAAATCCATCATTTGCCCGAGGTGAAAGAAAAAGGGGTAGGGATAAAAAGATCTATTTATCTATGATCGAATTATATTTGTTCGATACAACATTGTCAATATGAATGGAATGTTGAGAAAACAAATCAAATTAAGTAAACCAAATAAAGACTTGTGTTGGATTGGCACAACATAAAATAAATAAGAAATTTAGATGGAAAAAAAAATAAGTAAGAAGTCGAAAAACCCGGGTTTATTCAATCACTAGGGGTATAATAAACAAGTAAGCAAGATTAACCCTTAGTTTATTGGTAAATTTCCACAACAAAACAAGAAAAAAGTAAACTAAGAACAAGAAAAGGGCAAATTGGGGGAAATAATAAAAATTATAATTACTCAAAGATAGATTAGATACTAGCCCCCTTTTTTTATTCATGAATTTTGTTTTTTCCTTTAATTAACAATTAACCCGAAGTTCTTTCTTTAAACAACTCCGCCTTCCTTAAAATATCATGAACAGTTCCTGTAGGTTGAGCACCCCTTTCAAGGAAATATAGAATAACAGGAACATTTGAATAAGTTTGATTCTTTATCGGATCATAAAAACCTACTTTTCGAAGATCTCTTCCTTCTCTTCTGGATCGAACATCAATTGCAACGATTCGATAGATAGCTCATTGGGATAGATGTAGATAAACAATGCCCCCCCCCTGGAAACGTATAGGAGGTTTTCCCCTCATACGGCTCGAGAAAAAATGATTCGAATTTTGGCAAATAGACCCATAAAATCACGAATTAGACTATAATATTCTAATTATAATCTAATTTGAGTCGTTTTTTTTTGTAAGGAAGAACAAAAAAAAAACGAAATCTCATTCGTACTCATAACTCAAGTTGGAAAATTCTGAAAGAGTTCAAAGGGAAATCCTTAGACATTTATTGAGCCGTCTCTAACCTTTTTTGTTTATCTCGTCTCGAATCTATTTTTATTCTTCATTATGATCCAGTTGATGAGACAATTGAAAATAGTGTTTCCTTGTTCCGGAATCCTTTATCTTTGCTTCGTGAAATCATTGGGTTTAAACATTACTTCGGTTATCCTTACTCCTTTCAAAACAGCAGCAACATACCTTTTGTTTTTTGTTATTTCTTTCTATGAAATAATATAATAAAACGATTGAGATTAATTTCTTTGTAATACACCTTTGATCGAAATAGTTTTACCAATTCCGACTAATTTTACTTTTTTTTTTTTCACTTTTAAAATTTGAAACTTTCGATTTATATACTTACAAAGTTGGTCCAATTTATTGATTGTCACTAACCCTAGATTCTTCCCCCTGATAAATGAATCAACACTTTCGGCTCGAGCTCCATCATGTACTATTTAGATTCCAACCCAACACAAATTGGGTCTCCCCGGCGGAACAGAACAAACTATGTCGAGCCAAGAGCATCTTCGGTACTATAGAAGATGGCGGATGTAAGAATCCACAGCCGATCATGTCCTTCAAGTCGCACGTTGCTTTCTACCACATCGTTTCAAACGAAGTTTTACCATAACATTCCTCTAATTTCATTTCAAAATAGAATTGATTCAATATCGAATCATGAATAGTCATTGTCATTGGATTACCGATATAATACTTTCTATCTAGCTATGGGCAAATTTAGTATTTATCCTTATCCTAGTATTTATCCTTATCCGAAGAAGGCTCAAAAAGGATTCAATTTCTATCATATGAATGAAACACATTTCTAAAAAAACCGAAAGGTAAATTCTGAATATAATCTAGTTTATTTGTTTTTATGAGTATGGAATAGAAAGGTCCTGTGTAAGGTAAGATTTAAGTTCTATCTTTCATATGAAAGATAAAATCAGAATCATAGGCATAGGGGCCTGATCTTTTTGTATCCATCATATACAACGAATAATTGTTACAGGAAACAATATTAAGGAATCCCGGATTCTTTTCACTTAACCGAAAAGGGGATTGTTACTGAAAAAGAACAATACATAGTAATTTAATGTTGGATAAAATGCGATCCAATCTTTCGTTTCTGATGGAAACGATCTGGGACGGAAGGATTCGAACCTCCGGGTAACGGGACCAAAACCCGCTGCCTTACCGCTTGGCCACGCCCCATTTAGATTTTTATTGGACACTAATAAACAATAATATTAGTATTGCTTATTCGTCAATTCCGGGACAAAAAAATATGGGATATATTGTTTCTAGGATTTGGCACGTGTAGATATAAAAAAAAAATGCATTGATCATTACATATAATTCAATTAAGATATTGTATGAAAGTATAATTCTTTGTATTCTCATTTGAGAATGGAAGAAAAGCTTTTTGATTTGATAGAGTTCGAAGAAAAAGAAGGATTTTTTGACCTGCTTTTTTTTTTCATTTTAAAAGGGGAAAAATAACTCAATCAAAATCAAATTATCTAATCCACGAGAACGAAATGCTTAATATCCTTAATTTAATCTCTATCTGTCTTAATTCTGCCTTTTATTCGAGTAGTTTTTTCTTCGCCAAATTACCCGAGGCTTATGCCTTTTTCAACCCAATCATAGACGTTATGCCCGTCATACCTGTACTCTTTTTTCTCTTAGCCTTTGTTTGGCAAGCTGCTGCAAGTTTTCGATGAAATCTTTAATACTCTCCTAAATTCAGGATTTATTCGATAAAAAAAAAGATTCTAAAAATTGATAAGATCGTATAAAGCTTACATTATGAACCCTCGATTCACAAATATAAATTCTTGACTTATTTGTGTATAAAACAAGAAATTTTTTGTAACGAACGAAGGAATCCGAATTTTATTAAAAAAAAATTCGTGAAAATGACTTTCTTTTCAAGAAAACACTTCATTTTATTTTTGGGGTGTATGGTACAAAAATAGGTAATCTATTCCCTTTTTTCCAAAAAATGATCTTATCTTGGAGATTATATAATGTTTACTCTAAAACTTTTCGTTTACACAGTAGTGATATTTTTTGTTTCTCTCTTCATCTTCGGATTCTTATCTAATGATCCGGGACGTAATCCTGGACGTGAAGAATAAAAATAAAAAAGATATTTTTCGTTTTTCCTTATTTTTTCTTTCTGAATTTTTTTTTCTTATTATTTTCTCTATTTCATCCATTTAACTATGATAAAATCAAAAGAAAGAAATTTATTCAAATTCGAATAAAGTCTTAAGCAATCGAAGGGAGCGGAGAGAGAGGGATTCGAACCCTCGGTACCAATAACTCGTACAACGGATTAGCAATCCGCCGCTTTAGTCCACTCAGCCATCTCTCCCAATTAAAAATTAAAAATTTTTTATGTGATGTGACATGTGAAGTAAAGATTAATAAAAACCCTAGCTTTCCCCCCTTTATTATTAT